GAGGACAAAATACGGATAAAAATCGCTGAAGCCTGGGATACAATTTTTCTTGCTCAAATAATAAGAAGTTGTCTTTTAGTAACTCAATCAATTCTTAGAAAATATATTATAGTACCCTCATTAATAATAACTAAAAATATTATTCGTATATTATTTTTTCAACCCCCTGAATGGTCCGACGATTTAAAGGATTGGGGTCGAGAGATGCATGTTAAATGCACCTATAATGGAGTTCAGTTCTCGGAAAAAGAATTTCCGAAAAATTGGTTAACAGGCGGGATTCAAATACAAATCCTATTTCCTTTTCGTTTAAAACCTTGGCACCGATCTAAGTTAAAATTTCCTTATAAAGGTCGAAAAAAAAAGAAAGTACAAGAAAAGGATTTTTGTTTTTTAACAGTTTGGGGACTGGAAACGGAATTTCCTTTTGGTTCTCCCCGAAAGGATCTTTCACTTTTTAAACCCATCGTTAAAAAACTTGAAAAAAAAATTAGAAAGATGAAAAAAAATGTTTTTCGAGTTCTAACAATTTTAAAAGAAAAAAGAAAATTGTTTCAAAATTTATCAAAAGAAAAAAAACACTGGTTCATCAAAAACAGTTTTTTTCGACAAGAAAAAATAAAGAAACTTTCAAAATCAAAAAGAAATCAAAATTTTTTATCCGAATTTAAAGAAGTAAATGAATTAAATAAAAATAAAAAAGATTCGACAATCAATAACAATAATTGGACAGTTTCAAAGTTGTCTATTCCAATTGGATCTATGCCTTGTACAAATTATTCACTGATAGAAAGAAAAATGAAAGATCTTTCTGCTAGAAGAAAGATAATTCTAAATCAAATAGAAAAAATTACAAAAGAAAAGAAAACAAAAAATAAAACTTCTGAAGTAACTATTAGTTCTAACAAAATAAAAACAAGTTCTAATGCTAAAAAATTAAACTCATCAAACAAAATTTCCTACATATTAAAAAGAAAAAATGATCGATTAGTGCATAAATTTTACTTTTTTATAAAAATTTTGATTGAAAATATATACATAGATGTCTTTTTAGGTATCATTAATATTCCAAGGCTTAATGCACACCTTTTTCTTGAATCAATAAAAAAGATTATTACTAAATATATTACCAATAATGAATCAAATCAAAAAAAAATTGATAAACCAAATCAAAATAAATTTCACTTTATTTCGATTATAAAAAAGTCAAGAGATATTGCTGTTATTAATAATAATTCAAAGATTTTTTGTGACATATCTTTCTTATCCCAAGCCTATGTATTTTACAAACTATCACAAACCAAAAGTCTTAACTTATATAAGTTAAGATCGATCTTTGAATACCAAAACCTTTTTCTGAAGACTGAAATAAAAAATTATTTTAGAGCCGAAGGATTATTTAATTCGGAATTAAAAGAAAAAAATTTGATAAATTCTTTTTCTTTAATGAATCAATGGAAAAACTGGTTAAGAAGTCATTATCAATATAAATATGATTTATCTCAGGTTAGATGGTCTAGATTAATACCAGAAAAATGTAAAAATAGAATATATCAGCACCATATGGTTGAAAAAAACAAATTAAGCAAATGGAGTTTACATGAACAAGACCAATTAATTCATTATGAAAAAACAAATGATTTTTGGGTAACCTTATTTGCAAATCAAAAGAACAATTTTAAAAAACACGCTAGATATAGTCTTTTATCATATAAATCTATTAATTATGAAAAAAAGACGGACTTTTTGATTTACGAATCAACAACTAATAAAGCAACGATTCTTTCTAATTCCAACATAAATAAAAGAAAATTATTTGACATCTTAGAAGAAGGTATTCCTATGACTAATTATCTAGCGAAAAGGGAGATTATCGATATAGAGAAAAGCCCATACCGAAAATATTTTGATTGGCGACTTATCAATTTTTGTCTTCAAAAGAAGGGTGATATTGAGTCCTGGATCGATACCTGCAGCAAAGATAAAAAAAAGACTAAGACTCGAACTAAAAACTATCAAATAATTGATAAAATTGATAAGAAAAATATTTATTTTGTTCCCATTTACCAAGATCAAGAAATCAATTCATCTAAGAACCCCCCCCTTTTTTTTGATTGGATGGGAATGAATGAAGAAATACAAACTAGTGTCATATCGAATTCGAATTTTGAACTTTGGTTCTTTCGAAAATTTGTGATACTTTACAATACATATAAGAGAAAACCATGGACAATACCGATTCAATTTCTTCTTTTAAATTTTCAAAAAAATAGTAGTACAAATAAGAAAATTTACGAGAATAAAAAAAATGACCTTCTTCTATCTATATCATCGAATGAAAAGAAAATTTTTGAATTAGAGAATCAAAATCATAACGAAAAAGATATTGACGAAGATTCTATGGGATTAGGTATGACAAAACATAGAAATAAAAAGCAAAACAAAAGTAATACGGAAGTAGAGCTTGATTTCTTCCTAAAAGAGTATTTATGTTTTCAATTAAGATGGAATGTTTTTTTAAATAAAAAAATAATTGATAATATCAAAACGTATTGTTTCCTGCTTAGACTGAGAAATCCACGAGAAATTATTCTATCTTCTCTTCAAAGGAAAGAACTAAATCTGAATATTCTGATGGTTCAAAAAGGTGTAACTTTTACAGAATTGATGAAAAAGAGAATATTGATTATCGAACCTGTCCATGTGTCGATAAAAACTGATGGCAAATTTCTTTTGTATCAAATGGTGGGTATCTTATTAGTTCATAAGAACAAAGAACAAATTAATAAAAAATCTAGAGAAAAATTCTATGTTGATGAAAATAAAAAGAATTTTACCGATGAAAGACGTCACAATAGAATTGGAAATACAGAAAAAACTGATTATGATTTAGTTGTTCCTGAAAATATTTTATCCCCTAAACGTCGTAGAGAATTAAGAATTCGAATTTCTTTCAATTTTAAAAATAAAAACGATATTCATAGAAATACCGAAATTTTCAATGGTAATAACATAAAAAAAGGCAGTCCCGCTTTGGAGAAAAACAAATATTTTTGGAGAGAAAAAAATAACCTAATAAAATTGAAATTTTTTCTTTGGCCCAATTTTCGATTAGAGGATTTAGCTTGTATGAATCGCTATTGGTTCGATACTAATAATGGAAGTCGGTTCAGTATGGTAAGGATATATATATATCCGCGGTTGAAATTTTAATAAAGGCGAATTTTTCATATATATCATAGCATATTTGGGCTAGTATATGAAAAGAACGAGATAGTCGACTTATTGCTTTACACTCCATATTCCATGCTGGTACATAGAATTCAATCATCTATCAATTAGATCTAGAAATGAATCAATGGCATTTTTTTTTTACTTTTTTTTAGGTAGAATTTTTTTCTTTTTTGTAAGCGACGAAATAGACGACCTTTAAAAAATTGGATTGAGTAATTCCAAATTCGATTTGAAAGAATTTGGAATTACTAACAAAGTAAAGATTTTTGTGTATACAAAATTTAAATGAACTGACAGTATTTATTAATAGAATACATTTATTAAGTTTTTATTATTACTGATTAATAAAAATATTTTAAAATTAAAACTAAAAAAAAAGGGGGGGATCTTTATTTTATGGTAAAAAATTCATTCATTTCAGTTATTTCACAAAAAGAAAAAGACGAAAACAAGGGATCTGTTGAATTTCAAATAGTAACTTTCACTAATAAGATACGAAGACTTACTTCACATTTGGAATTGCATAGAAAAGACTATTTATCTCAGAGAGGTTTGCGAAAAATTTTAGGAAAACGCCAACGACTGCTGTCTTATTTAGAAAAAAAAAATCGAGTACGTTATAACGAATTAATTAGTCGGTTGGATATTCGGAAGTTAAAAGGACGTTAAAAACGGATTAATTTCTTAATTTGAAGAGTTTTGTTGAATTATTTGATTTATTAGATCTTGAGATGAACTTCTTTTTCTTTTCAGTAACTTGTGGAATGGATCAAGGAAACCCCTATGAATATACCAGCTAAACGAAAAGACCTTATGATAGTGAATATGGGTCCCCACCACCCATCAATGCACGGTGTTCTTCGACTCGTTGTTACTCTAGACGGTGAGGATGTCATTGATTGTGAACCAATATTAGGTTATTTACACAGAGGAATGGAAAAAATTGCGGAAAATCGAACAATTATACAATATTTGCCCTATGTAACACGGTGGGATTATTTGGCTACAATGTTCACAGAAGCAATAACAGTAAATGGTCCAGAACTGTTAGGAAATATTCAAGTGCCAAAAAGAGCTAGCTATATCAGAGTAATTATGTTGGAATTAAGTCGTATAGCTTCTCATTTGTTATGGCTTGGGCCTTTTATGGCAGATATTGGTACACAGACTCCTTTCTTCTATATTTTTAGAGAAAGAGAGTTAATATATGATTTATTTGAAGCTGCCACTGGTATGAGAATGATGCATAATTATTTTCGTATCGGGGGGGTAGGGGCTGATCTACCTCATGGTTGGATAGATAAATGTTTGGATTTTTGCGATTATTTTTTAACAGCAGTTGCTGAATATCAAAAACTTATTACACGAAATCCTATTTTTTTAGAACGAGTTGAAGGAGTAGGTATTGTTGGTGCGGAGGAAGCAATAAATTGGGGTTTATCGGGACCAATGCTACGAGCTTCCGGAGTACAATGGGATCTTCGTAAAGTTGATCATTATGAGTCTTACGACGAATTTGATTGGGAAGTCCAGTGGCAAAAAGAAGGAGATTCATTAGCTCGTTATTTAGTCCGAATTGGTGAAATGCTGGAATCTATAAAAATTATTCAACAGGCTCTTGAAGGAATTCCAGGGGGTCCTTATGAGAATTTAGAAACCCGACGTTTTGATAGAGAAAAGGATCCGGAATGGAACGATTTCGAATATCGATTCATTAGTAAAAAAACTTCTCCTACTTTTGAATTACCGAAGCAAGAACTTTATGTCAGAGTGGAAGCCCCAAAAGGAGAATTAGGAATTTTTCTGATGGGGGATCAGAGCGGGTTTCCTTGGAGATGGAAAATCCGCCCCCCGGGTTTTATCAATTTGCAAATTCTTCCTCAATTAGTTAAAAGAATGAAATTGGCTGATATTATGACAATATTAGGTAGTATAGATATCATTATGGGAGAAGTTGATCGTTGAAATGATAATTGATACAACAGAAGTACAAGCTATCCATTCTTTTGCTAACTTAGAATCCTTAAACGAGGTCTATGCAATTATATGGGAGTTTGTTCCTATTTTGGCTCTTGTATTGGGAATCACGATAAGCATACTAGTAATTGTATGGTTAGAAAGAGAAATATCTGCAGGGATACAACAACGTATTGGACCCGAATATGCAGGTCCTTTAGGAGTTCTTCAAGCTCTAGCGGATGGGACAAAACTACTTTTCAAAGAAAATCTTTTTCCATCTAGGGGGGATACTCATTTATTCAGTATTGGGCCATCTATAGCAGTCATATCCACTCTCTTAAGTTATTCAGTAATTCCTTTTGGCTATCACTTTGGTTTAACTAATCTAAATATTGGTGTTTTTTTATGGATTGCCATTTCAAGTATTGCTCCCATTGGACTTCTTATGTCAGGATATGGATCAAATAATAAATATTCCTTTTTAGGTGGTCTACGAGCTGCTGCTCAATCGATTAGTTATGAAATACCTTTAACTATTTGTGTGTTAGCCATATCTCTACGTGCGATTCGTTGAAACAAAAATTTTTCGCTATTCCGTTCTTTTTAGTTTTAAGACGAAAGTGAAATGAGTTTAATAGATATCTTCATTTTTTATTCATCATTTTGGTTGATGAACGAAATTGGATAGTTATATGAGTGAAAAAAAAACAACTTCGAAATTTGTAGTAACAAAATTGAGACTCATTTCCTATGTACAAGAATAAAAAGGAAAACAGAAAGAAATATAAGAAACGAAGACTTATTGCCCCGAGATTAGTTGATTAGTCATCCTAACTTGAAGCGGGCTCAAAAGATCAACTTTATAGCGTTTTCACTATCATTTATAGGTATTCTCCATAGGTATTACCCTAATGCATGCTAACAGGTGATTGAGCAAAAATTAGTGGATGTTTAGGAACACGAAAATACACAAAGGATTAGTAATAAAGATTTTTAAAATTATCGAAAAAACTATTTCGAAAAAAAAGTATATTAATCGGGGCTTTAAGTTCGTAGAAATGATCAGGCAGTGCTCCCCATAATTCCAATCCAGAGTATACTCCTATCCACCAATTTAAAGACCTAACTATCCGGAACGAAATAATCCTTTATTTTTTTTTTAACCCCTTGTCGTTTCGTTTTTTCAGAAAGAAGAATAAGAACGAAAAAAAAAAGAATGGAATTACAATAGAAAAATAAATCTTTTTATTCTTTTCTACTATATCGATCAATATCTCATAGAGATAGAATTCGTGTCATAATTCGATTCTCGTAATCGAAAAGGATCGGTTGAAATATCTATTGGTTTTAACAAGGAATTTTACAAAGAGTATTTTATTGAAGGATTCAAGTTATTACTCAAGAAATCAAAATTGAAATTAGTAAGGGATGAGATCAATTCCGAAGTACTTTTTATTTTTTTTTAGTATTATAACAGATAGAATTTCATTGCTCGAATTCTGGAACGTCGATAGATTTTATTTTGATCCGCTCTATTCTACAAATATATCAAAATAAATCTACAAATATATCAAAATAAATAATACAATCGATCTGGTCCTTAAATTTAGTTATGGACTTCGAGGAGCCGTATGAGGTAAGAATCTCATGTACGGTTCTGTAATAGCGATGGGAACAGTGATGTTATCACCGACTATGATTATCTAACAGTTCAAGTACCGTTGATATAGTTGAGGCCCAATCAAAATCTGGTTTTTGGGGGTGGAATTTGTGGCGTCAACCCATAGGATTTTTTATTTTTTTTATTTCGTCTCTAGCAGAATGTGAAAGATTACCTTTTGATTTGCCAGAAGCAGAAGAAGAATTAGTAGCAGGTTATCAAACAGAATATTCAGGTATCAAATTTGGTTTATTTTATATTGCTTCCTATTTAAACTTATTAGTTTCTTCATTATTTGTAACAGTTCTTTACTTGGGCGGTTGGAATATTTCTATTCCATATATATTCGTTCATGAATTTTTTGAAATAAATAATATAAGCAGAGTCGTTGGACCAACAATTGGTATCTTTATTACCTTGGTTAAAACTTATTTGTTCTTGTTCATTCCTATCACAACAAGATGGACTTTACCTAGACTACGAATGGACCAACTTTTAAATCTTGGATGGAAATTTCTTTTACCTATTTCCCTCGGTAATCTATTATTAACAACCTCTTTCCAACTCCTTTCACTATAAAATAAAAGAAAAGGATAATAAAAAAACTAAAACTAGAAAAATTCTAATAATAATTAATAATAATAAAGAATAATAAATAAAGAATACTAATTAATAAATAATAATTAATAATAATAAAAAATAATAATAAAGAAAACTCTAAAAAAAGAATATTATGAGTTGTCTTCAACTCAGACAAGAGAAAAAAATAAAAATCAAATTATTCATAAAAATTTACGCTATGTTTCCCATGGTAACTGGGTTCATGAATTATGGGCAACAAACCATACGGGCCGCAAGGTACATTGGTCAAAGTTTCATGATTACCTTATCCCATGCAAATCGTTTACCTGTAACTATTCAATATCCTTATGAAAAATTAATCACATCGGAGCGTTTCCGCGGTCGAATCCATTTTGAATTTGATAAATGCATTGCTTGTGAAGTATGTGTTCGTGTATGCCCAATAGATCTGCCTGTTGTTGATTGGAAATTGGAAACTGACATTCGAAAGAAACGGTTGCTTAATTACAGTATTGATTTCGGAATCTGTATATTTTGCGGCAACTGTGTTGAGTATTGTCCAACAAATTGTTTATCAATGACGGAAGAATATGAGCTTTCTGCTTATGATCGTCATGAATTGAATTATAATCAAATTGCTTTGGGTCGTTTACCAATGTCAGTAGTTGACGATTATACGATTCGAACAATTTTAAATTCAACTAAAAAAAAAACTAACCACTTTGATTGATTTTTAAATACAATTAGTAAACTAAAAAAAGGAAAATTCTCTTTCGATCTAAAAGTATGAAAGGGGGTTTGTTTCATTTTCTTGTTCAATGACTACAAAAATTCGAAATTCCAACTATTGATTTGATTGATGAAAATTGCATCGAAACTGAATTTCGATTGACAATCTATTAAGATATCTATAATTCTATCCATAATTCTTTCGATAATATAATAAAATAAAACGAGAATAAAATTTCGAATGCCTTTTTCAAGAAATTCAAGAAAGAATAAAATTAGTTCAATAGTTGTCCATATAATAATTATTTACACCACTTAGGATTTAAAAGTAATATAATAGTCTATATTTGCTATTTTATATTATATCTAAAATAGCAAATATAGAATAAAAAAAAAAAAAAGAATATAAAATATAAAAAAGTTTTTCCTGGTCAAGTGAATAGTCAATAAGGTCATGAAGAAACAATTCAATTTTTTTATTTCTTATTTTACGTGCAATGGATTTACCTGGACTAATACATGATTTTCTTTTAGTCTTTTTGGGATTAGGTCTTATATTAGGAGCTTTAGGGGTAGTATTATTTACTAACCCAATTTATTCTGCCTTTTCATTAGGATTCGTTCTTGTTTGTATATCTTTATTTTATATTTTATCAAACTCTCATTTTGTAGCTGCTGCACAGCTCCTTATTTATGTGGGAGCTATAAATGTTTTAATTATATTTGCCGTAATGTTCATGAATGGTTCAGAATATTACAAAGATTTTAATCTTTGGACTGTTGGAAACGGGGTTACTTCCTTAGTTTGTACAAGTATTTTTGTTTCACTAATTACTATTATTCCAGATACGTCATGGTACGGAATTATTTGGACTACAACAACAAATCAGATTATAGAACAAGATTTGATAACTAATAGTCAACAAATTGGAATTCATTTAGCAACCGATTTTTTCCTTCCATTTGAATTCATTTCAATAATTCTTTTAGTTGCTTTGATAGGTGCGCTTGCTGTGGCTCGTCAGTAAGAAATTTTTCGAATTAATAATCAAAATTAAAACTGTTTTCTACATATCTTTTCCTTCAATTTTATTTAAAGATTATTTATTTATAAATTCTTTTATTTGATCTATTATCCCTAGATTTATTTGTTCAGTACTTATGATATTCTTAATTCTAGTCAATCACAGGTGGAATTGTTGTTCATATTGAAATAAAATATTGAAATAAATCAAAATTCAAAAATTGATAAGGAGTTGGTCAATGATCCTCGAACATGTACTTATTTTGAGTGCCTGTTTATTTTCTATCGGTATCTATGGATTGATCACGAGTCGAAATATGGTTAGAGCCCTTATGTGTCTTGAACTTATACTGAATGCTGTTAATATAAATTTCGTAACATTTTCTGATTTTTTTGATAGTCGCCAACTAAAAGGAAATATTTTTTCAATTTTTGTTATAGCTATCGCAGCCGCTGAAGCAGCTATTGGACTGGCTATTGTTTCGTCAATTTATCGTAACAGAAAATCTATTTGTATCAATCAATCGAATTTGTTGAATAAGTAGTATTAATTGTATAGAATATAATTATAATTTTCATATTCAGTAATTTGAGTTGGCATGTATGATACCTAAATTGTCTGATCATGTTTGTGAAAATCTAAGAATAAGAAATTAAAGTATCTTGCCTCTATTTCAATTTCAGAAGTTGATCCAGAATTGAGAAAATTTCTGGTAAATCATTGATTCGTCTGGTTTCTAAATATATGCTGATTCATTTAGAAATTTACTAGATTGAAATTTTATGACGTTAAAAAAATTTTTAATCCAATGTCACATTCAGTAAAAATTTATGATACATGTATAGGGTGTACTCAATGTGTCCGAGCCTGTCCCACGGATGTATTAGAAATGATACCTTGGGATGGGTGTAAATCCAAGCAAATTGCTTCCGCTCCAAGAACAGAGGATTGTGTCGGTTGTAAAAGATGTGAATCTGCTTGTCCAACGGATTTCTTGAGTGTTCGAGTTTATTTATGGCATGAAACAACTCGAAGCATGGGTCTAGCTTATTGATACTTTACCAGAAAACCCCACTTGAATAATTTTCTTTTTTGTTTACCGCCAAAAACCCGTACTCGAAAAAATGTTTTCTAGCACGGGTTTTTCTAGTCTAAGCGTATCTTGTCTTTACCACGAATTCTTTTCCTTGGTTAACAATATTTGTAGTTTTACCAATAACGGCGGGTTTATTAATTTTCTTTTTCCCTCAGAGAGGAAATAAGGTAATTAGGTGGTATACTTTATATATATGTATAGTAGAGCTCCTTTTAATAACTTATGCGTTCTCTTATTATTTCCAATTTGAGGACCCATTAATCCAATTAAGAGAAGATTATAAATGGATCCCGTTTTTTGATTTGTACTGGAGATTGGGAATAGATGGATTTTCTTTAGGACCTATTTTACTGACAGGATTTATCACCACTTTAGCTACTTTAGCGGCTTGGCCGATTACTCGGGATTCCCGATTATTCCATTTTCTAATGTTAGCAATGTATAGTGCTCAAATAGGATTATTTTCATCTCAAGATCTTTTACTTTTTTTTATCATGTGGGAATTAGAATTAATTCCCGTCTATCTACTTCTGTCCATGTGGGGGGGAAAGAAACGTCTGTATTCAGCTACAAAGTTTATTTTGTATACTGCAGGAGGTTCTGTTTTTTTATTAATGGGAGCTTTGGGTATCGCTTTATATGGTTCTAATGAACCAACATTCCATTTTGAAACATTAGCCAATCAATCATATCCTGTGGGACTAGAAATATTTTTCTATATTGGATTTCTTATTGCTTTTGCTGTCAAATCGCCGATTATACCCTTACATACATGGTTACCAGACACTCATGGGGAAGCACATTACAGTACTTGTATGCTTCTAGCCGGAATCCTATTAAAAATGGGGGCGTATGGATTGATTCGAATCAATATGGAATTATTACCTCATGCTCATTCTATATTTTCCCCTTGGTTGATAATAATTGGCGTAATGCAAATAATTTATGCAGCTTCAACATCTCCTGGTCAACGAAATTTAAAAAAACGAATAGCCTATTCTTCTGTATCTCATATGGGTTTCATAATTATAGGAATTTGCTCTATAAGTGATATGGGACTCAATGGAGCCATTTTACAAATTCTATCCCATGGATTTATTGGTGCTGCACTCTTTTTCTTGGCAGGAACCGGTTATGATAGAATACGTCGTCTTTATCTTGACGAAATGGGTGGAATCGCTCCCCTAATGCCAAAACTATTTACGACCTTCAGTATTTTATCACTAGCTTCCCTTGCATTACCGGGCATGAGTGGTTTTTTTGCGGAATTGATAGTCTTTTTGGGGATAATTACCGGCCAAAAATACCTTTTAACGGCAAAAATATTAATTACGGTTGTAATGGCAGTTGGAATGATATTAACTCCGATTTATTTATTATCTATGTTACGACAGATGTTCTATGGATACAAACTGTTTAATGCCCCAAACTCTTATTTTTTTGATTCTGGACCTCGGGAATTATTTGTTTCGATCTCTATCCTTCTGCCTGTAATAAGTATTGGTATTTATCCGGATTTCGTTTTCTCATTATCAATTGACAGAGTCGAAGCTATTCTATCTAATTTTTTTTATAAATAGTTTTTATAAAAAAAATTAGAAATGAATTCTAAGCAAAAATTTTTGGCATTTGTGAGAACTTTTTGAATCACCTACTATGGTGATTCAAAAAGTTCTCAACAGCTTACCTGAAGCTTTTTGTCTCTATGTTTTGCTGGCCTACAGAGTTACATTCGTCAGATCCTTTGTTCAATTGTTAATTGTTAATGTAAATGAACCATAACTATGTAACCCTATTCCTAATAAATTAACTCCAAAATAGCATATCCAAATTATAAGAAAACCAATAGAAGCGACAATTGCCGAATTTAAACCCTCCCAATTTTTATTTGTTCGAGTATGAAAAAAAATCGCGAATATGGTCCATGTAATAAATGCCCAAGTTTCCTTTGGGTCCCAATTCCAATATGATCCCCATGCTTCGTTAGCCCAGACTGCTCCCGAAAGAATACCTATAGTTAAAAAAATAAATCCTATACTTATAATTCGATAACTCCAGTCATCTAATTGTTGAATCAACTGAAACCTATAATAATTCCTATAAGAAAGAAAAGAAATATGTCTTAAAATTTTTTTTCGGTCCGTTATATATTGTATCTCATTAAAGTAAAATGAATCATTTAATAAATTATTGCTTTTATCAAAAATTCTTATGAGTTTTTGAAATCTGATTACTAGAAATGCTACGGATAATAATGATCCACACAAAAGAGCTGCATAGCCCAATATCATCATACTTACGTGCATCATTAACCACTGGGATTGAAGAGCGGGTACTAAGATTTCAGATTGATGCATGCCTTTTAAAATACCCGAAGTGGCAAACCCCTGAGTAAAAAAAGTACTTGGCGCGGTTATTGCGCTTAAATAATTTTTATATTTTTTAAAATACGGAACTATATGAATAACAGAAAATGCCCATGAAAGAAAGATTAATGATTCATATAAATTACTTAATGGTAAATGTCCACCAAAAAACCAACGAGTAAATAAGAATCCTGTTATACAGAAAAAAGTAGTTATCATGCCCTTTTCTGACGAATCATAGAGTTCTACGAATTCATCGACTAATAAGGTTATCAAATGAATTGTAATTACAATTGACACGACTGAAAAAGATATATGAGTTAATATATGTTCTAAAGCCGAAACTATCATAAAAAAAAGTTAGGGGGTTCCTTTTTTAGTATTGGGCGTTCCTCTTTTAGTATATAGAATTAAAATTAGGAAGTGAAGTCATTATAGGAGATATTGACTCCTTTTGAAAATTACAGGATGTAATGCCGCTACTCGGACTCGAACCGAGATGCTCTAGCACTGCTTCCTAAGAGCAGCGTGTCTACCAATTTCACCATAGCGGCTTGTTTGAAATCATAATAATCGATTTTTATTTAATCGTCGAGCTTCGAGCCAAGACTTTTTAATACTTTTTACGAAATATTCAAATTCATGAAAAAATTTTTATTTAAGACTGAAAACATATCCCATTTTATCATTTTATCAATTCCAATTTTAATATTCCATTCCATTTAATAGATTTATGATCCATTTAATAGATTTATGAAAATATTTTATTCCTTAACTTAGTTTTTTGTGGAAATAGTTTTGGTTAGGATTTAAAAACATTATTAGGTATTCTATCATATAACAACAAAATTCAGCTCTGCTGGATAGGTACTTAAAAAAAATTGTCTTTAATTTAATATATAATATATATCTTAGAACCCGCTTCGAACCGAAGTATTAAAATAAAATAAATCAGTTCAAAACCGACACATTTTATCTAAATAAAATTGAAAGGGTTATTTCTTTTTTTTTTTTCAAAAAAAAAAAGTATTATTTTTCAAATTCAGTAGACAAAAGAATGGTTTATTCTATATCTTTATTCTATTTTATTCTATATCTATATTCTATAATATATAATAAAAATATAGAATAAAAACAAAAAAAAGCAGGGCCATTTATTTACTATTTATTAGTTCAAAAGTTCAAAATCAAAATATCAAATTAACAAAAAATATTAAATAAAAAAAAGAAAAGAGAGGGAAATTCTTTATATATCTTTATTTCTCTTTCTATTTATATATCGTTATTTCTATATTATTTATATATATTTTGTATATATTATTTAGATATTATTTTGATTTTTTTTATTCTTAATTAGAATTAGAACTTAATTAGAATTAGAAAAAAAATTCGGCCTTCCAATGTTCTTTTCAAAAAGTTTTTTCGAATATGCTTTTTTCTTCTAGGGTATAGAAAGGACTCTTTTTTGGAACTTCCATTCAAAAATAAAGAAGTTCTTTATTCCTCGAGTTGAATGGGAAAGGCATCTTTTGTTAAAAAAAATAGTTTTTTACTATTTGATTCCTTAATATATATATATTAAATCTGAAAATTAGACTCTTTTCATCAAAGAAGCCTATCCACCCTATTTCTATTTCTGTCTTTTTTTATCATATTAAATGTATAAAAAAAATACATCAATAAAGGTTAAGAACCTCAATTTTTTTATTTATCCTGAAATTGATAGTTAGCCTAATAGAATTATAATAAAAACCGTTAACTTTTTTTCCCATAATTATAATTGTTCAAGTTCAAACTCAACCAAAAATTATATCTAATTCAAATTGAATTTTCAAATTCAAATAAGACTATTAATTAATTTGTTAAATAATTAATTTGTTAAAAAAAGAAATTTTTATTAATTCTTTACTTTTACTTTATACCTATGGAAAATCTAAACGAAAAGTGTCAACTAGTTAATGGTTCTGAATAAAGAAACAAATTATTTTAATGAATCCAGTAAGGATCTGCTAACACCATCCTTTTTCTGGTAAAATTCTCTTTTTTTATTATTCCTAATCACTTTTTCTTATTATTGCTATCAACATTTGACCAATTTGAACTTTTTGATTTGAATATGTGAATTTTTTATTATTTATTAATTGATAATAATTAAATACTTTAAAATAGAAAAATAGAAAAATAGAAATACAAAATTTGATTTTAGTTTTACATACTTTTTCTTTTTCATTTTTTTTTCTTTATTGAATTGACTGATTTAAAAAGATAGAAGAGCTGATAAATCAGAAACACGAAATGCTTAATTAGTAATTAAAAAAGTTTTTTTATGGAACATATATATCAATATTCATGGATCATACCTTTCCTTACATTCCCAGTCCCTATGTTAATAGGAGCAGGACTTCTACTTTTTCCGGCGACAACAAAAAAACTTCGTCGTATGTGGGCTTTTCCAAGTGTCTTATTGTTAACTATCGTGATGGTTTTTTCAATTGATCTGTCTCTTCAACAAATAAATAGCCGTTTTATTTATCAACATATATGGTCCTGGACCATCAATAATGATTTTTCTTTAGAGTTCGGATACTTGATTGACCCACTTACCTCTATTTTGTTAATGTTAATTACTACAGTTGGAATTATGGTTCTTTTTTATAGTGATAATTATATGTCTCATGATCAAAGCTATTTAAGATTTTTTGCTTATATGAGTTTTTTCAATACTTCAATGTTGGGATTAGTTACTAGTTCGAATTTAATACAAATTTATATTTTTTGGGAATTAGTTGGAATGTGTTCTTATCTTTTAATAGGTTTTTGGTTCACACGACCTAGTGCATCGAATGCTTGCCAAAAAGCATTTGTAACTAATCGTGTAGGGGATTTTGGTTTATTATTAGGAATTATTGGTCTTTATTGGATAACGGGCAGCTTCGAGTTTCGCGATTTGTTCAAAATAGTCAATAACTTGATTTATAATAATCAAGTTAATCTTGTATTCATTACTTTGTGTAGCTTTTTATTATTTTCCGGTGCAATTGCTAAATCAGCACAATTTCCTCTTCATGTATGGTTACCCGATGCTATGGAAGGCCCTACTCCTATTTCGGCTCTGATACATGCTGCTACTATGGTAGCGGCGGGAATTTTTCTTGTAGCTCGACTTTTTCCGCTTTTCGTAGTTATACCTTATATAATGAATCTAATAGCTTTGATAGGCATAATCACAGTCTTTTTAGGAGCTACTTTAGCTCTTGCTCAAAAAGATATTAAGAGAGGTTTAGCTTATTCTACAATGTCTCAATTGGGTTATATGATGTTAGCGCTAGGTATGGGGTCTTATCGAGGTGCTTTATTTCATTTGATTACTCATGCCTATTCGAAAGCATTGTTGTTTTTAGGGTCTGGATCTATTATTCATTCAATGGAAGCTATTGTTGGTTATTCTCCAGATAAGAGTCAAAATATGGTTCTTATGGGTGGGTTAACAAAACATATTCCAATTACAAAAACTTCGTTTTTATTAGGAACACTTTCTCTTTGTGGTATTCCACCTTTCGCCTGTTTTTGGTCCAAAGATGAAATTCTTAATGATAGTTGGGTGTATTCACCTAGTTTCGCAATAATAGCTTGGTTCACTGCGGGATTAACTGCATTTTATATGTTTCGGATTTATTTACTTACTTTTGAAGGATATTTAAATCTTAATTTTAAAAATTACAATGGGAAAAAAAACAATTCATTTTATTCAATATCTTTATGGGGTAAAGAAGGATCAAAAACGTTTAATAAAAATTTTCGTTTATTACCTTTATTAACAATGAATAATAATGACAGGATTTCTTTTTTTTGGAAGAACATATATAAAATTGATCGTAATATAAGAAATTTCACACGGCCCTTTATTACTATTCATAATTTTAACACTAAAAGTATTTTTTTCTACCCGCGGGAATCCGATAATACTATGTTATTTCCTATACTTGTCTTCGTACTATTTTCTTTCTTTATTGGAGCCATAGGAATTCCTTTCAATCAAGAAGAAAGCAAGTTGGATATATTGTCAAAATTGTTAACTCCGTCTTTTAACCTTTTGCATGAAAATGAACAAAATTCTGTGGATTGGTATGAATTTTTAAGAAATGCAACCCTTTCAGTTAGTATAAGTTTTTTCGGAATATTTATAGCGTCATCCTTCTATAAGCCTGGTTATTTATCGTTAGAAAAATTCAATTTCTTTAATTCATCTCCGAAAAAAGGCTTGAAGAAAATTCTTTCGGACAAAATAAAAAATGGGATATATAATTGGTCCTATAATCGAGGTTACATAGATTCTTTTTATGCAATATCTTTTATTGGGAGTGTAAGAAAATTAGCTGAATTTTTTTCTTTTTTTGATAAACGAATAATTGATGGAATTATCAATGGAGTCGGTCTTACCAGTTTCTTTGTAGGAGAAAGTATAAAATATGCAGGCAGCGGACGCATTTCTTCTTATCTTTTATATTTATTTTATGCCGTAATTTTTTTAATAATTTATTATTATTTTTCTTTTCAATAATTTAATTAAAAAACTTAATTTTAATATTAATAAAAAACTTTTAATTCATGTAAATTAAAATTAAATTAAAATTCCTCATCCAATGTTTAGAATCAAAAAGAATAGTTACAAGAGGTTTTTCAACCCATAACAGATTTTTCTTTTTTTTTTCTATCAATATTTCGAACTTCGAATTTTCTTGATTCCCATCCAGAGAAAAAGTTTCAGAAAGTGGTCTATTTTTAGAGCATGTCTCTTTAAAGTGAAAATGGAATTCATCCTTTGTTTTTTGCTTTCCATTCACTTGGA